ATCAGATGTAACATAAAATAAACATAATAATTCAATTTTTTGAATTAGGGAGAGATGGCTGAGTGGACTAAAGCGTCGGATTGCTAATCCGTTGTACGAATTTTTGTACCGAGGGTTCGAATCCCTCTCTTTCCTTTTCCATTGATTGATGATTTGGCATTTTTTTCTTTTGAACTGATGGAGCTTCTTTTTTTTGTTTTCCTTCCTAGTTTTTTTAATTGTTTTTACTAGTTAAAGATGTAAAATAGATAGAAAAAAAAAAAGATTTTTAAATCCAGCACAAGTAAGGAAAAAATATAAAACAAAAAAGATTTTCTTATTCTTCACGTCCTGGATTACGTCCTGGATCGTTAGATAGGAATCCGAAAATGAAAAGAGAAACAAAGAAAATCACTATCGTGTAAACAAATAGTTTTAGAGTAAGCATTACAAAATCTCCAAGATTATTAAAAAAAAAAAACGACAGAGAAAGAGAATAGATTCTCTTCTATTTCACATTATGTTTCCTTTGATACTAAGTTTCTAAGAAATACAGTGATTTCGAGGAAATCAAAAAAATTAGGAAATTTATTTGTAGTAAGAGTCCAACCTTTATATAACCATTACCAATAATTACAAAAAATTTCAATATTGGAATCAAGGATTCACACTGTAAGACTTATCTGATCTTATAAAATATTAAAATGTTGGGATTTTTTTTCGAATAAATTCTGAATTTTTTTAGGACATTATTCAATTCAAATTAAAGATCTCATCGAAAACTTACAGCAGCTTGCCAAACAAAAGCTAAGAGAAAAAAGAATAGGGGTATTACTGGCATAATATCTACAATTGGATTCAAAAAAGCATAAGCTTCAGGTAATTTCGCCAAGAAAAAACTACTTGAATAAAGGGCAGAGTGAATAGAAATACAGACCAAGCTAAAGATATTAAGCATAACAAAAATGTTGTTCTTTAAAAAAATGAATTGTATTTTTGCTTTTTTTATTGTATTTTATTTATTATATTAATTTATATTATATATTATATGATTTAATTAATTTAATATAATTTAAATTGATTATACAAGTAGATTAAGAATTCAAGTCAATATTAAAAAATTATATTCTAAAGAAAGCATATATGAAATATATATCTAGATTAATATTTTTATTCTATATCTTTCTATTCTATAGAATAATTTTAGACTTGGAATTGACGAACAACCAATAATAGTATTTATTAGTGTCGAATCGAAAATGGGGCGTGGCCAAGCGGTAAGGCAACGGGTTTTGGTCCCGTTATTCGGAGGTTCGAATCCTCCCGTCCCAGATCATATTTATTCATGATATATACTAATTTGGATACAAATTGTATTGTATATCTGAATAAAGATTACTCCTCCCTTTTTTCTCATTCGTCTCTAATCTAAAGTGATTAGCTTATGAATATGTAGATGTAGAATAAAAGATATTCTATATCTTATCTATATAAATAATCTCTATATATATAAATTATATAAATCTGGATGCTCTTGGCTCGACATTGTTTGTTCTGTTCCACTAGAACTCATTTTTTGGGGGATAGGAGAGGGATTTATCATGTAATTTGAAAGAAACAAAATGGGTGGTATGTTGCTGTCATTTTTGAAACAATTAAAGAACCCCCAAGTAAGATATAAACCCAAAGATTCAAGAAAAAGCTAAAGGATCTTGGAAGACGTAAATACCATTTTCAAACTGTCTCCACATTTTGAAAAAAAAAAAAGAATAAGAAAAAAGGAAACCATCCATAGTCTAATTCGGAAAGTGGATTTTGATAATCCAATAAAGAAAAAGAATCAAACTTATTGAAAGATTGCCATTATTCTAAATGTCCTTGAACAAGGCGCTCAACCTACAGGAACTTTTATGGAACTTTAACTTTGCCCTAATCAACAAACCAAATTCAATTAATGAAAATGAAATGAAGAGGTTTTTAATAAGAATAACTTCTATGATAGATTTATAGAACTCTTTTATCCCCCTGTTCTCTTGTTTTCTTCATACCTAATACCTATATTTTTGATTTCTTGTTCTTTTCATAGTCATAGAATGTTGTTTTCTATAACCATAAAAATAAATAGATTTTTTTATCTTACAAATGAAAATAAAATACAAATAATAGATAGATAGAAGTTATAATATATCAAAAAATAAATTGATAATCACTCAATGAAGTTTCATTGAATGACTATTCATCTATTCTATTATATTTCTATATATTTTCATCTAAATAGAGGAAAAAAACTCTATTTTAAACGGATATGGATAAAAACATTCAAAGTTGGGATAATAGTGCTAATTCTAGTTACAGCAATTTTGATTATTTAGTGGATGGCAGGAACATACGGAATTTACTATCTGATAAAACTTTTTTAGTTAGGGATAGTAAGAGGAAGAGTTATTCCATATATTTTGCTATTGAAAATAACATTTTGGAGATTGAGAATAATCATTCTTTTCTAAATGAACCGGAAAGTTTTTTCTCTATTTCTAAAAATTCTAGCTATTTGAAGAATGGTTCTAAGAGTAATAATAATGATCATTACATTTATGATATAAAATCTAAATCTAATTGGAATAATAACTTTAATAGTTGCATTGAGAGTTATCTTAGTTCTCAAATCTGTAGTTACATTTTAGATGATAGTGTCAAATACAATGACAGTGATTTTAATAGTTCCTTTTTTGGTAAGGTCAGCAATAGTGGTGAAAGCAAGAGTACTAGTATAATAACTAGTACGAATGATCCAAATGCTAGTTATTTAGAAAGTTCTAATGATTTCGAGGAAAGTTCTAATGATTTCGAGGAAAGTTCTAATGATTTCGAGGAAAGTTCTAATGATTTCGAGGAAAGTTCTAATGATTTCGACGTGATGAAACCATATAAACATTTGTGGGTTCTATGCGAAGACGAAGATTGTCTTGAATTACATTATAAGAAATTGTTGAAAGAAAAACTGAATATTTGTGACAAGTGCGGATATCATTTGAAAATGAGTAGTTCAGATAGACTCGAACTTTTGATTGATCCAGGTACGTGGAATCCTATGGATGAATACATGTTCTCTGTGGATCCCATTGAATTTCATTCGGAAGAGGAACCTTATCGTCTTGATTCTTATCAAAAAAAGACAGGATTAATAGAGGCAATTCAAACAGGCACAGGTCAACTAAATGGTATTCCTTTAGCAATTGGTATTATGGATTTTCAGTTTATGGGGGGAAGTATGGGATCCGTAGTCGGTGAGAAAATAACCCGGTTGATCGAATATGCTACCAATCAACGTTTACCTCTTATTTTAGTATGTGCGTCCGGAGGAGCACGTATGCAAGAAGGAAGTTTGAGCTTAATGCAAATGGCTAAAATATCTTCTGCTTTATATGATTATCAAATCAATCAAAAGTTATTCTATGTACCGATACTTACATCTCCTACTACTGGTGGGGTGACAGCTAGTTTTGGCATGTTGGGGGATATCATTATTGCTGAACCAAATGCTTACATTGCATTTGCGGGTAAAAGAGTAATTGAAGAAACCTTGAAACAGGAAGTCCCCGAAGGTTCACAATCGGCTGAACTTTTATTCGAAAAGGGCTTATTTGATTCAATCGTACCACGTAATCTCTTAAAGGCGGTTCTAACTGAGTTATTTCAGTTGCATGGTTTCGTCCCTTTGACTCAAAATGAAAAATAAAGCAGACTGTGAAATGCTTTTTTTCGCGAGTAAGTAGTTAGTTGTTTAGTTTCTTGTAATCCAATAAAGATAAGAATTAGAGTCAAAATCCAAAGAAAAGAATTGAATTCATTTTTTTGGAAAGATAAGATAAAGGAATTAATTCAATAATATATTTCTTCTTAATTATTATTATTGTATTTTGTACTTTATGATTCTTAATAAATATTATAAATATTTTCGTTTCTTATATTCTATTAATATTATATATATTATATGACTTCTTATGTATACTCAATATATAGAGTAATAATATAATATATATTATATATAATTATATTTAATATGTAATTATTATCTATCTATTCATATAGGTTGATTTAGCTATACTTAGTATAAGTCTATATGAATTAATTCTAGTGATTATAGACTATCTTTATTACAATATAATAATAATAAAAATATTAATTTAACAATTAACAAAAAAGAACAGGTACAAATATAAAATTGAGGTACCCATTTTATGATAAACTTACCTTCCGTTTTTGTGCCTTTAGTGGGCCTAGTATTTCCGGCAATTGCAATGACTTCGTTATTTCTTTATGTTCAAAAAAATAAGATTTTTTAGATATGGGCAGTAGGGACTCATATATTTTTTTGAGATAAAGTCAAATTTATTTCCTTGGATTTGTTATTCGGTTCCGTTTTTTAATAAAAATAACTTAATTATATTATAATTTCTATTAAAAAAAAAACACACAAAAGGAAAATACTAATATCATATAAGCCTTAAAGGGGGGCTTTAGGTTTAATTTACTATATATCTAATCTAATTTTAACTATCTAAATAAAATAGTAAATTAATCTAACAATCAATAAAAAAGAACAGGTACAAATATAAAATTGAGGTACCCATTTTATGATAGATGTTTTTGTTCCTTTAGTGGTCCTAGTATTAATTGTAACTGCTGGTTTATTGGTTTATGTTCAACAACAAATTTCTTGGGGGTCTGGACACCTTATGCTTCGCTTCGCAGAAGACGCATGGCTCTACACTGTACCTGGGGCCCGAAAACCAATCAATTTCTTCTGGGCTTCTTTCACTCTTTTAGGTTCTTTAGGGGTTTTAGTAATTTCAGCTTCCAGTTATTATGGTCGGAATTTTTTCTCTTTCAATTCGTCCGAATTTCTAGTTCCTTTTTTGCCACAAGGGGTCACGCTGACTTTCTATGGAATCTCAGGTCTTTTTGTAAGTTTTCATTGGTGGCTTCTAATTTTGTGGAATGTGGGTAGTGGTTATAATCTTTACGATAAAAAAAATGGAATGGTGCGTTTTTTTCGTTACGGATTTCCCGGAGAAAATCGTCGTATTCTTTCCAAAGTCCGTGTGGAAGATATTTTGGCCCTCCAATTTTTCGATAACCCAGAACCTCTTAGTGGTGTCCTTTATATGCACACCAGAGAACAGGGGGACATTCCCTTGACTCTTGTTGATGATTATTATGATAGGACTCCACGGAACATTTTACAAACAGCTTGGGACTTGTCCGCATTCTTGGATGTACCATTGGAAATAATTGTATAAAAAAAAGCGAGAATAAATAATCCATTTCTATTCTATGAAAAAATTCGAAATGGATATATATGGGTTCTATTACTGGTAATAGAACTTATGCTTGATAGAAAGAAATATTATTATCATATATAGTTGACAAATGAGATGAAGCTGAGTTCATTAAAGACGACAAATGGCAAAAAAGAAAGCATTAATCCCCCTTCTATGTCTTACATCTATAGTCTTTTTGCCCTGGTGGATCTCTTTAACATTTAATAAAAGTCTGGAATCTTGGGTTACGAATTTGTGGAATACTAAAGAATCCGAAATTTTCTTGAATCTCATTAAAGAAAAAAGTATTTTAAACAAATTCATAGAGTTCGAGGAACTCTTCCTTTTGGATGAAATGCTAAAGGAATACCCGGAAACACGTTTAGAAAACCTTCGTATCGGAATCTACAAAGAAACCATCCAATTGATCAAGACGCACAACCAAGATTGTATCCATATGATTTTGCACTTCTCGACAAATCTAATCTATTTCCTTATTCTAAGTGGTTATTCTATTCTGGGTAATCAACAACTCATTATTCTTAACTCTTGGGTTCAAGAATTTATATATAACTTAAGTGACACAATAAAAGCTTTTTCTATTCTTTTATTAACAGATTTATGTATAGGATTCCATTCGACTCATGGTTGGGAACTAATGATTGGTTCTGTCTATAAAGATTTTGGATTTACTCAGAATGATCAAATTATATCTGGTCTTGTTTCCACTTTTCCAGTCATTTTAGATACAATTTTTAAATACTGGATTTTCCGTTATTTAAATCGGGTATCTCCGTCGCTTGTAGTGATTTATCATTCAATGAATGACTAAAAAAATTATCCAATTAGACAATTATAAAATTTGTTTTTTTTATAGAAAAGCTAAACATTCACAATTTTACTTATTCTTTTTTCTTTCTACTCATATTCTTCCTAGATTCTAGGAAAATTATTTCAGTAAATAGCAGAATAATGGATAGGGAACTATGCCAGTAACCTACCTAATCTTATTGTAGAAATTTTGAGGATCAATGATTGGACCATGCAAACTAGAAATGCTTTTTCTTGGATAAAGGAAGAGATTACTCGATCCATTTCCGTATTGCTCATGATATATATAATAATTCGAGCACCCATTTCAAATGCATATCCCATTTTTGCCCAGAAGGGATATGAAAATCCGCGAGAAGCTACCGGCCGTATTGTATGTGCCAATTGCCATTTAGCTAATAAGCCTGTAGATATTGAGGTTCCACAAGCGGTACTTCCCGATACTGTATTTGAAGCAGTTGTTCGAATTCCTTATGATATGCAAGTGAAACAAGTTCTTGGTAATGGTAAAAAAGGGGGTTTGAATGTAGGGGCTGTTCTTATTTTACCCGAAGGTTTTGAATTGGCACCTCCCGATCGTATTTCGCCCGAGATTAAAGAAAAGATAGGTAATCTGTCTTTTCAAAGCTATCGTCCTACAAAAAAAAATATTCTTGTCGTAGGCCCCGTTCCTGGTCAGAAATATAGTGAAATTACCTTTCCTATTCTTTCTCCGGATCCCGCTACTAAGAAAGATGTTCACTTCTTAAAATATCCTATATACGTAGGCGGCAACAGGGGAAGGGGTCAGATTTATCCCGACGGGAGCAAGAGTAATAATAATGTTTATAATGCTACAGCAACTGGTATAGTAAACAAAATTATACGAAAAGAAAAAGGGGGATACGAAATAACGATAGTGGATGCATCGGATGCACGTGAAGTGATTGATATTATACCTCCAGGACCAGAACTTCTTGTTTCAGAGGGTGAATCTATCAAACTTGATCAACCATTAACGAGTAATCCTAATGTGGGTGGATTTGGTCAGGGGGATGCAGAAATAGTTCTTCAAGATCCGTTACGTATTCAAGGTCTCTTGTTCTTCTTCGCGTCTATTATTTTGGCCCAAATCTTTTTGGTTCTTAAAAAGAAACAATTTGAGAAGGTTCAATTGTCCGAAATGAATTTCTAGGTACGCGGATTCATCAACATATTAAGCTCGTCAAAAGAACTCAATTTTTGTTGATAAATTATGTAAAGACCTTTGCTTCTTTCTAGTCTTTTTCTACCTTTCTAGAATTGCTTTTACTGTAGAACTAGTCATTCATAGTATATATATTGTGAAGAAGACTCTTTTATTTTGTTTCTTTGTTTTTTTTTTCTA